CAAGTTGAGGATAAAATACATGGGCGTTGCGGTGGACATTATGCACTTGTTACACAACAACCCCTTCGAGGAAGGGCCAAGCAAGGGGGACAACGGGTAGGAGAAATGGAAGTTTGGGCCTTAGAGGGATTTGGTGTGGCTCATATTTTACAAGAGATGCTTACTTATAAATCCGATCATATTAGAGCTCGGCAAGAAGTACTTGGTACTACGATTATTGGAGGCCCAATACTTAAACCCGAGGATGCTCCCGAATCTTTTCGATTGCTCGTTCGAGAACTACGATCCTTGGCTCTGGAATTGAATCATTTCCTTGTATCTGAGAAGAACTTCCAGATTAATAGGAAGGAAGCTTAATCAAAATGAATCGGAATGAATCAGAATTTTTCTTCTATGATCGATCGGTATTTTAATAAAATAACTTAAAATAAGCATTCCACAGTCGTAGGTACCGACACCGGCAGTCGGATATCAATAATCACTTACCCCGCGTTAGGAGAGTGAGGAGTGAACGGACTCAAATACAGTTGTCAGGAGGGGCCTCCGGCTTAGACATTAGGCATGAGAATCGGCCAATGCATTCACTCACATCCGTTGATTGCGGTGCGCCATACACCAAGCTTGTTTCAGAGCGGGTGTCAGGAGTGGAAAGGAAGAGTTGTACCGAGGACTTAGTCAAGCAGTTACGGTAGCAGTCCTCTTTGTAATCTTACATGACAGCTTTCGAAGCAAGCTAGCCAACAAGTGAGATAGAAAGCTCGCATTTTAGGGCCAATTAGGCCAATGGCAATCCAAGAGTCCATTACAGCCAGCGAGCTAGTTTAAGAGAGAAGGGCATCTATTTATCTTCCTTTTGTCTTGGATCGAGAAAGAGTGATAGGTTGCATTACTTACTAATGACATCTCTTGTGCTAATCTTTTAGATCCAATTGCAGGCCTAAGGCCAGTTGCGTTCCCTGGAGATGGAGTTGGAGTCGTAGGCCCATAACCTTTTTTGCCCCTACAGTTCCAATCCAATAAACTCTTACATACCAAAAAAGGTATGATTCACCCTATATAGAGAGGAAATAAAAGGGATTACCGAAAGTGGTGAGTGCTAAGCGCTTTTCATGTCGTGTCAGACCATTTGCTCTCGATGACAGGCCCATTTAAGTTGCCTTTTTTTCATCGCTATTTAGTCTTGAGTTTCCTGTCCTGTACTTGACTTTGGGTAATTCATCTAGTGGAGTGCCCCGGCGGTTCTAATTAGAATCTAATCTCTCTAGTACGACTTCCTGTAAGCCAGTGCTTTGACCTATTCTCTCTATTGCTAAAAATGCTTTACCAGGCCAATGGCAGTTATCTCGCTTCTGCTAAGGTCCATAGATAGACTAGACTGATACGGAGAAAATATATACTTAGTGACTATTATGAAGAATAAAAGGAAGGGTCTGAGGAGGCTTTCTAATTAGAAGAAGGGAATGAATGGGGATGGGCTCTGTTGCCGATATTTCTCCTTAAGTCTAATAGAGGTATGGCGGCTAGGGCAGAAAAAGGAAAGCAAAACAGTTTTCTAGTAAGACCAATCGTTTGAGAGTTGGAGGGCTCACATTAACACCAGTGCCTAATACTATAAACTAACCCTTATAAAGAGCGTAACGGACTAGGGGGACTATCAGTTCTAGTTTCCCCTTATTTGCGAGACGCCCTTTACAAGCGCAGGAGTCGTGCAAGGCTAAGAAAAGAAGCACTGGCGTTACTGGCGAAGGACTCATCACTCTCAGGGCATGGAAAACTAAGGGGGCGCAGGCTTCCAGGTTTTTTTAGATGATTAGTAGGGCTGGGCTTATTTGTGGTAAATTTTTTATAGGGCACAACCAAGAGGGCTGAAGCTGTCTTAGGCATCCCTACGAATGAATACTTCTCCTCGCTCGGGACATAATATAGGTCGCTTGCTTGCGGCTGGCTTGCAAGAGAGCTTCCCACTTGAACTGGGGACCTTTGATAACTCGTAGGACTTAGATAACGGGGTACATTGAAAGACCGGATCGAGGGGACACTGAATACTTTTATGCTTACCGGTAATCGCGCTTCCTTTAGCGTAGACCACCCTTTATTTAGTTTATATTGGATTGAATTAGCAAAGTAGCTTGCTTCCCGGGTGTCGGTATAGTCCGGGCAGCTCGCTCATCTCATAGAAATAGCGGTAAATCAACTGAGACTAAACCATCAGATGGTTTAGTAGTAGCTTCAAGTCCTGGAAATGAATTCACTTCAACAGTTGAATTAGAAAGTACTCTAAATGAAAGATTTATAGTCTAAGTAGCTGTCTCGGACTATGAAACTCCAGGTAATGAAAGACTTGCTCTAGTAGCGGAATCCATTCTAGTAGTACTTACAATGAAAGAACAGAACTTTCTCTAGTAGAGAATATTTCACATTTAGTAAATACTAAATAGTAATAGTAGCACTTCTTGTAATTATAGTAGCTCTTGCTATTTATCCGAGTATGAATTTCTTT